TTGGAAGGTAAGGATAGCATGATTGACTGGTTGCGGGTCCCTTGGATCATGGGCCACAGCTATTTGGGTTTAGACCGCTGAACATCATTTGGATGGGCCGAGGTTATATGGGCTTAGGCCTTTTTTTTGATGGCTGTCATTTTCTGGGCTATTTGGATAGATTCAGATCCTTTCATGTAGTAGAGTCTTTGATGGGCTCGGATCCTTTTCATGATTTCATGTGAGGACACCTTTGGCGGGCTTTTCATTTTGATAGATCCAGGATTTCTGTGCGATATCGATCTCGAATAGCTTCTTTCCGGCAAAGCTTACCAATCCTACACTCCTTTCTCCTATTCTTTGTTTGGTGGGACGGACAGCCTGAGAGCTGAGTGAGGACCTTCTTTGAGATGCTCTTTTCGCAAAAGACTCCCTCCTGTAGCTTATTGCGCTCGATCTATATCCTGCCTAAAAAACTCGATTAAGCTCTTCTTCTTACACACAGAAGGTTTTTGCTCTCGTATTGCGGGTTTTCCACTTCGTTCAGTTCAGCCACGTAATTTATCCCTCAAGCTGAACTGCCAGTCCAGCAAAGATCGTAGTTTTATCCTTAAGAGCAAGAGGTTCAAACTGAGATGTTGAAGCACGCACCCTTTATCTTATGCTATGGGTAAAGAATCAAAGGCAACGAGCCAAACCCAGTTCTTTTTAGGAAGCAACCTCGAAAACATACGACTATCTAACAGACTAGAGGAATTGAGTCGTTCATTTCGGTCTAACTTCGTTACTGTACCCCGGTCTCACTCCGATAGCGTACTATCCTAGACCTCTGTCTATCCCTCCATTGAGGTCAAACCTCTCCATTTACCCGTTGTTTGTCGGACCCGATTTCGTAGACAAGTGTCTGTCTGCCATTTCACAAAGGAACTCTGCCCTCTCGTCACGCTTGCCGACAACCCTCTTTCTAGTAGAATTGGATTGTTTAGCATCCCTCTTGCTCTTTCTATCAAACAAGCGAGTAAACTCACTTTGGTCGAGCTAGTAAACCACCTCATTCTCTTGGTATGCCCCAAATATGGTAGATTGATAGACCTGTTTAGCACTTGTGTGAAGGATCCGAAGGAGAATCCATTCAAAGGGTTGAGCGCTCGTTTATACATACGGATTTCCCGTGAAAGATCTTCTCCCTCCTCTAGATCTCTCATAAGCCAGTAACCTCAGATCACTCTCGTGCTTGAATACAGCCAAGTGAGTATGATTCCCTGGGTTGTGTATGCATGCCTTGTGAGCCAGTTGAACAAGTAGGCATCTTCCTAAAGCAGTTGACAGTGTCGGGTTCACTTTGCCTATCTCTCAAGCCATAGGCCTTGCTCTATCAATCAATCAATAGGCTCCCTGGTCCAGCTTTGAAAGAAGGAAGTAAACAGAATCAAAGTTAGAGCCTCCTGCCTTTCATTCACACTAGAATGAGCCTCAAAGCCCTACCTTTCACTAGCAGAAGCAAAAGAGAGAACTTATGAGAGCTATTCTATATTCTATAACTATAAAGGGCTTTCTTTCCTATCCTATTAGGGGCTGTGTAAGAGCTCTATGCTATCTATGGACTGAAAAGAAAGTTGTTCCTGATATATATCTACTTACTGTATTTTTTCCAAGACCGGTTCGGTTGGTTGCCTTTGATCTCGCCAGAGTTTGTGTCGGTGGATGTGCCTGCTAAAAATAGAATTACTATTATTATGTTATGGAATAACTTTAGATTTATCTATCGGAAGGAAAGAGAAACTACTCAAAGCCCCTTTTTATTGATTCTGATTTGGTAATCTATTCTCCTGCGATTCAAGTTCTAGCCCTTATTATTTATTATTTCCCGATGCTAAACTTCGGTTAATGCAGTAGTCTTGCACTTCTCTCTCCTCTCCTATGAGAATAGTCATAATTTTCCGGTCACTCCCTATGGTTCTTTCAATGCTTTGCTGTGTGCCCGGTGCCCACAGTAGAGGTAGGTTCTATCTACTACCTGACCTTATACTGCCCTTCCACATGTTGTAGGGGTACCATTTACTGTTCAAACGGGTGAACGAAGCGCAACCTGGATCTACTATTTATCTTATTGATGACCAAGTCCCAAGTATGCTCCCCCGGAGGAATATTCCTAATTCGTGGAGACCCTGAGCCTGGATATCCTGATAATGAAATCAGAGGGGTTTTTTTGTATCGGCGGGATTCAATGGCTCTTAATATGCCGCAGAATAAAATATCTATCCGGTGTAGGACAGGGTACTCCTATATCTTTCTAATCCCACTACACTGGTGATCTTGTAGTTCCACCCGAGGCCTGATCCAACTCCATAACCTTCACAGAGGACGAGCTTAGTCCTTCTTTTGTAACCCCTTTTTTCAGAGGCACATCGATCTCTGCAAGGAAGAATGCATTTTTCCCTACCTTTCACTAGCAGAAGCAAAAGAGAGTAATTCCGTGCGTTCTATAGGACAGGTCATCATGTTTTTTCTACTACTATTTTTATAACTTTCATTTCCTTCTATAATGTTGCACTAAGCTATAGAATTCACCAAAATTCGCTAGTCTATCATCCGCTGACTCATATATTGAGCAAAATCCCACTTGTCGATACGGACTCTGCTAAAGCTAAACTCAATAGAATGACACCTATGCCTACTGCTGCTCCCTTTAATCTGCTTTGTATACCAAGAGGATCAAAAGGAGGTTCTTCAAGCATATGATTTAGCTCCTTATTGAGCGGTTCGCCACAATCGCAAGGTGTAACTATCTGAGGATGCGAACTACAGATCTTATGAGTGAAGGTATCTTCATAAACCTTCGAAATAAGCCCAGGATCTGGGGAGGACAAAACTCCCGTTGTATTGAAAAGAATAATCTCAGGAGAAATAGCCCACCAAATTCCAAATCCAAGCATCCCGCACAGAACCAAGGAGAAACGAAGATCTCTACAATATATTATTGCTTCTCTTATTCCAAATGGCATGATTCTAGATACTGAAGAAATATTTAAGATATTTATCAGTCCTCCTGTTTCCTTATATTTCATAGAGCTAGGTTGATATTTTCTATACACAAGAGGCTTCCACGGTATATCATACATATGACTTATAATAAAATATGGTGAACCTTCATAGATTACAGATCTATAATTCATAGAAGAATTTTCTATGATAGATTCTAATTTAATCTGATAGAGAGGGTTCAATTGTAGTTCAAATAGACGAGCCTTTTCATTCCTTAGTATCTCCAAATCCACATGCACATCATTTCTCGGAATTATATGAAACCAGATAGGCCTCCGAGATGTAGGTTCGTTAGATATAGGGTATTTCCTTACTAATGGAACACTGGATGTCAGCTGTTTTAATAAAGACAACATGATAAATGGTAAATCATTTCCAAGCTCCTAGTTTAGCTGCATACCTGAAAATAGCTATGTAAATTATGAAACCATTAATGACAGGGCTCTCAACGGCCTATAGATAACTAGTCAAGAAGAGTGTTTTATTCTTAACTATATACGAATTAATAGTGAACGCTGTAATTCTGAAGGCTCCTCAGAATCAATCACTTGATTACCGCACACACTAGACCCTTTCTTCCCAGGCCTATACAAACACCAGTTGGAAGCTACGTTATTCCTTGGACTGATGCCTTTATCGTACGTACTTTTTCATTCTGACACAAGATCCTCAGATGAGGAAAACTCGGCTTTCTGCTTCCCGTGCCTATACAAACTACATTAGCTACACCACTGCTTTCCCGTTTGGAATAGTATTCAACATCAAGTCTATAGTGATCTCGTATCATAAAGTATATATTTATATCGTATCCCCGTAGTCGACTAAACCACCACCATCAACGATTGAAGAAAGGAGACGAAATAGAGAATCTTTGTGTGCTGGCCTACGATCTATTTTCCCGAGGAGAAGAACCAAACCAATCCCAAGACCTGCCTCTTAAATTATCCACATCACATTGGCCTATCTTATCTAGAAGAAGAGCCCGAGAAGCAAGACGTGTGGAGATCCATCAATGGTACTGAAAGGCTGGTTTTTGCCCCTTTTTTTGGCTTCTTGAGACAAAATGCTTTTAGCCCAAATTAAAATATCAAATAGAGGAATTGAAAAACCTCGACAAGGCCGACTTGAGTTCCGCTAACGGCGCTTTCTTTATAATCAAAAAAATGGACGTTTTCATTTCATAGGTATGCAATTGCAGCATCACTCGAAACAAAAGCTCTATGCTTCTTTGGCTTTGTAGAACATGTATGACCATGATGTCATTCCTACTCCCCTTAATAGAGAGTAACGGATAGCAGTATCGGAAGTCGAGCCCTTAGTCTTATAACGTAACAGGTTACACTGGTAAAGCCGAGGGAAAGCCGCTACAAACTCCGTCCTCTACCTACTACCACCAACTCTTTCAGATCCTCTCCAAGGAACCAGCGGTAAAGCAGTCTCGTCACAGTACCCTTTGGAGCAATCCTATTCTCTCTATTTAGAGGGGACCGAGGTCGACATAAGTCTAATTACTAAGTGACTCAGATCCATTCGAGCCTCTAAACTAAGCATGCCTGCCGGTTGAAGCGGGTTACGAGACTGGAAAAGCCAAGATGCTCTACACACAGCCAAAAAACATAGTTTTATCGACACTTAGACTTCTTGAGGTTATCACCCACGAGGGATTCCGAACTCTAGTTTTTCTTTAGTCCACTTAGCCACCTCTTCTTTTGCCTTCGGAAAGCCGAGGAACTTCGATCCGTTAATCAGCGGAAGTATAGATCTGCCTGTGCGCCCGAGGTTTGGAACCCTGTTGCCCGGGAAGGGAGAAGGAAGCGTTCTAGCACCAGTTTAGAACCCGATAGTACGGATTTAGGAAAGCGGGGGTATTACTAGGGTATGACATCTAAATATCTCTCCTGCCTTGTTGATTTGGAATCTTTCCAGCTTCAAGGGAGCTCCATGGTCTTTTACCGAGAAAAGGTAGCTCAATGATTTTCACTAATAACCATGTGGCTTAGTTCGACGAGTTCCATTCTGAGACTTCCACCTATGTTGCATTTCGATCACAAGTTCGTACGAGGTTGGGCGAAGTTGGACTTCCAATCCGTATCAAGCGTCCCCGATCAGTGGCGCTATCCAGCCCAAGGCGGCAAAGAAGAAAAGGAAGTCTGCGTCTCCGCCTCCACCAGTCCTTTGAGCTGTTCGATTCGAGACAGTAATCATCTATTTACATGCTCTAAAATTGGGAACGTGGTCCATGTATCTGATCTCTATTCATCAACAGATGCTCTTCCGTTCCTAGAGAGAAAGGAGAAATGGCATTATTTGCTTGCCAGGTGGCGTACTTCCGTAGCTTCTATATGAATAGGATATGAAGACCTCTGCTTCATACCGGGCTGCTTTCCTTCTTCAAAATGGCACCTCTTTGTCCCTTACTTGGTAGAGTCTGCTAGACTGATTCTAAAGAGTCCGAGGTTTACCAAAGAAAAAGATAGAGAGAGACAACTAATATTCGATTCGATAGTACAGGAATGGAAAGAGAAACCTATGAATATTACATAATTCCAATCAAGCATTAACCATAAACCCTAAGGACAGGGACAGATGCTCTGGCCGAGTAGCTGGAGCGGAGATCCCTTTATTATATGTGTTTCTTCCTTGTCTTCTTGCTGCTTTACTTTGGTCTTTCATTCGTCTGTGTCTCAGTTCATCTTTAACTGGCCTCTAGGGCAAGCCCTAATGGAAACTTTTCTCTTCGGCTATTACCTATGTCTGTTTAGCGGTCAGTTAGTTCGGACTAGGGAGGGAGGGGGTGTCGAGTATTCGATTCGTCCCTAAGTCGGGGAGTTCCGTTCCTTTCCTGCGATGGTTCAAACAAGAAAGATCATAAGAGAAGGGAGAAGTGCCTATTCACGAGAAGCTACAAGGGACTTCCTTTTCAGGCTTTCTGACTTCTTTGTATTCCAACTCTTGAGGCAAGAACTCAGGAGATCCTTCTGAAATGCTTTATCTTCCTCTATCCAGCTGCTATTCCAATTCCCTGCTACGCATAGAGAATTCTTTCTCAACAAAGAGATCTGAGGAAGAAGTCCCCGGATGCCTAATGAACAAAGAAAACCAGAGAAAGAAGAACGAGGAAGCTCCTGATTCAACTAGAAAGTCTCGGGGAAGCCCTTCGCATCGCTCGTCCCACTAGAGGGGAGATTTACTCTAAAGCTGGTAATTAGACTCATCCAAAGGAGCTCCTATTGCCCAGTTTGGCGTAAGAATACTCTTTATGAACGGAGTAGGGCTACACTGAACGTTCACTCGAATCAATCTAAAGAAGCAACAGGAGAAGTGAAATATAAAGAACAAGGGCAGGAGTGGCTAGGCCCGAAACGAATGATAAGCTAACTGGCTGAAACCTTCCCACTAATCCATATGAGAAGTGCGCCTAAGAGGAGCCCCGCTTGAACCCCTAAGCTGAATCTATATGGGGCCTTGTGTTAGGCCTAGCTTGTGTAGGCTATCTTTCACCTATGGTTTAACCCATACTTTAAACTCTTGTCATTAGGCCTAAAATTCCTCGTTTTAAACGATGGTTCTACTTCTTAGGGCATATCGGCCAAAACTAGGATTCGGATCTCTGCACCTTAGCTGCTCTCCTGACATGTCTTCTATCTCGGGCCAGGCACTCTTGCCATCGCTTCTAATGCCACTCCTTTATGCCCAATCAGAATTGGGTTGATCATCTGAATTCGTAGATTTCTTTGCTTTCCTTTCTTCTCTTACGAAATTCGGAGTCATCTGAGAAGAAGGTGTCTTCTTTGCCGGTTGTAGCTTCGTCTTGGTACACTTTTGCCAATCCCTCATGGAACACTTGAGAAATCTCATTCATGGATATGCATCTTCACAAGCGAGAAATGGTTCTTTCCCTACAACCTCTATTAGGGGCATACTCAATAGTTGTCTTTCCTTTCCTGTACTATTCAAATTTCCCTATTTGATCGGAAGAAATCTATCTTTTGCTTTTGATGGATCGCTCCCTTTGATTCGGGGCAAAGCATTGGTTTTCTTAGTGCCTCTCTATCTGTATTGGTCTTTTCACTCCTATGCGGATTTCTTATTGCATAGCAATGTCAGTCGGGATTCATAGAACCAACGGAGTAGAAGCATTCGGAAACATCCTAACCACCTAGGCCCACAGGCCGGATCGGATCCTATTGCATGCACCTATGATGGGCCCACTGCTAACCAAAGTGACGATTTCGTTCGCCAATCTAAGACTTTGGGGAAGCAAAGACAAAAGTATGGTCGAGATTTGCTTTCACCCCAAAATAGCAGCTAACAAGAGGGAAAGGCTCACCGATCTTAGCTAGGCCGGAGATTCCTTCCAAGGAAATGGGAATGGACATAATGGCACTGGCTATTTATGTATTGGTGCACTCACTCCCTTTTTTACTATTTGGATATCCCTAGACTTGCTTAACGCACTAGTTAAAGTCCCTATCTGCCTTCATTAAAGTGCAGTTTCCCTCTTAACTATCCCTAAGGCGAGAAAGTGACTAATGGAAGAGTTACCTAATTCCATGCGCCTAAGAGATGTGGGAGAAAAGGAAGAACTGGACCAAGCTCAAGCTTGCCTGGCGGCCTACGTACCCTTATGCTTCGGGATCAAGTTTTCACGTAGTTCTTTTCGGACTAATTGATTGGATACCCGAGAACCATAATCTTTCCTAGGAACAGCTTCTACGACGATAGACATAAAGGCATGATTAGTTCCACTCACTAAGAATTGAACAATAAAACGATTTAGTAGTCTTTAAAAACAAACTTACTAAAAAAACGATTAATGAAAGTATTAGGCCAGAGACAACTAGGGGAAATAAAACCAAAATCAATTTGAGGAAAGGGGGGACCCCCTCCCACCTATCAATATGGGTGCGTGGTGTGAAGGAGAAATGAAATGATCCAATGGAGATTTGGACATCTCCCATACTATCAAGAATTGATAATAAGAAACAAATGAATGTAAAAAATAAAAACAGGCTTACGACTAGTTTGAGTTTTTCCATGCGCCGTTTTTCTTCTCTACCATGACGAATCAATTGATTTAATGTAGGCATCGCTATTTCCTTTGTCCTTCCCCCCTATTTTTGCCCTATCACTAGTGATTACTCCCGATCCGAAGCACCCCTTTTCCATTCATAGAGAGATCCAATCGTCAAAATCAATAAAAAGGCCATCATGGACCAAGATCCAAAGGGATCAATCTTGTTGGGAGGTACTGCCCAAGGAAAGGAAGAGGTTGGCACACCAGCTTAGACCATCGAGAAAGAATAAGTCAGCTCGGTCATCGCCCCATCAAATAAGTGATGCCAATGATGGATTTAGCGACATGGAATTCATTCTTCGATCTGATCCCCTTATTAGATCAAAGGGCACCAGCTATTAAGTCGAGTTCTAGTTGTTCGTCAAAGCATTTAGCATCTTTGGACAATCTTTAATTCGATGTGGCCCGTCGCACAGAAAGCACCCGGTTCTGGAACGTGCCTTGCTTGTTCTCCTGATGGGGCTTCCCTTTGTTGGAACTCCCTTGCGAGCTCCCCTGTGAGTGGGATGTCTCCCCACCTTTTCCCCATCTCCTTTGAACTTCCTTCAAGGCTAAGATGAAAGCTGCTAAAAAAGACGCGTTCGAGTGGACTAAGCTCCAATACAATACCACACAGGGTAGAAGTGAAGTTTCTATTGAATTGAGTCAGATCCTTGTTTGGTTTAAAAATGAATATCAGATGTCCATGAAAAAAAAGAAATTGATAGAGGAAGATTAAATAGCAGCTGATTTCCCTATTGATTAACCTCCTCCAACCTCCGAAGCGGATAAGATCCCAAGAGGTTCGTCTATACCAGCAGATGAAATAGGAGCTTCTACGTTCAAATTTCTAACAGCGGTTCTTCCTCCAACAGTCAAGTCACTAGCACTGCTTATTCCAGCAACAGCTCTTACTGTAAGAGAACTAGGACCGTCAACTCCAACTGTAGCAGTGGGAATGCCTTCCCCACCAGATATTGCATCAACGGTGGTTTATTGAACACTATCCCGATTTCGAACAAAAGTCTTCCTCTATCACATTACTCTCACCAACCGCGGATGTGGGACTTGCAGCGGCAAGAGATCGTCCGTATGCATCGACATCGTCCGCGATTCTATAGCATAGGGAAGCATGGAATCGGACGCTAGCTTCTCTTAAATGCGCGGTGCTTAACACATGCAGATTGGACCCCTTCCTTTATGGGATTGTCGCCTCAGTGAGTGCCTCCTTTCCCTTCTCGTCGACGGAAGTGAGTGTTCCTAAGGCGGGAACAGGGAAGAAGTGACGCAGGTCTTTCGAGATTGAATATGACTGAGAATTGTGTAAAGAAGAGTTCTTTCTTTCGAAGCGAGCCATTGGCAAGGAATTGATGCACCGAATCTGCTCTTGCTTTTTGGGAAGCATATACCTTGTCTTCTTTCATTGAAAAGGTACGTGACGAATGAACAGATCAAGCAGTGCAGAAGGACCAACAACGACGATGAAGTAGAAAGGGGGACGTAGGGAAGCTGCGGGCAAACAAACTACATAGCGGGCAATTTGCTACAGTAAGAAAAAAAAAAAAAAGCGGCTAAATGCCGACAACCAACTGACGACGTCCTCTTTTTCCGTAAGAGGCGTTGCAAGCAAATAGTTTTTGAAAAGCGGCGAAGCTTGTAGAAAATCTAAAAGTTTTCTTGTTATTCGTAGAGGGGTCGCGGAAGAATATTGGGTTCGAATCCCATAGCCCCCATGTGGCGAAAGCGGTTAGTTTAACTAACCTTTGATGGGTACTACGTCTTATGTATTTCAATTTTATTTTATATCTATGCAATGAGCTCCTCCTTCTATTTTGTTCTCTCCCAATTGTAAAGAATGTCCCAAAAAGAGTCAAAATCCTTTTCTTTCGTATAGCAAGGGTAATCTGTCTTCTTATTCTG